GTTAATGTAGCTTAAACTTAAAGCAAGGCACTGAAAATGCCTAGATGAGTTCACCAACTCCATAAACACAAAGGTTTGGTCCCAGCCTTTCTGTTAACTTCTAGTAGATTTACACATGCAAGCATCCACATCCCAGTGAGAATGCCCTTTAAGTCAACAAGACTAAAAGGAGCGGGTATCAAGCGCACACTCGTAGCTCATAACACCTTGCTTAACCACACCCCCACGGGAAACAGCAGTGACAAAAATTAAGCCATAAACGAAAGTTTGACTAAGTTATACTAATTAGGGTTGGTAAATTTCGTGCCAGCCACCGCGGCCATACGATTAACCCAAGCTAACAGAGATACGGCGTAAAATGTGTTTAAGCGCCACGCTAAATAGAGTTAAATTAAAATTAAGCTGTAAAAAGCTCTAACTTTAATAAAAATAAATGACGAAAGTAACCCTAAAATAGCTGACACACTATAGCTAAGACCCAAACTGGGATTAGATACCCCACTATGCTTAGCCCTAAACACAAATAATTGCATAAACAAAATTATTCGCCAGAGTACTACCGGCAACAGCCTAAAACTCAAAGGACTTGGCGGTGCTTTATACCCTTCTAGAGGAGCCTGTTCTATAATCGATAAACCCCGATAAACCTCACCAGTCCTTGCTAATACAGTCTATATACCGCCATCTTCAGCAAACCCTAAAAAGGAATAAAAGTAAGCACAATTATAAGACATAAAAACGTTAGGTCAAGGTGTAACCTATGGAGTGGGAAGAAATGGGCTACATTTTCTACCTTAAGAAAACTTACACGAAAGTCACTATGAAACTAGTAACCAAAGGAGGATTTAGTAGTAAACTAAGAATAGAGTGCTTAGTTGAATTAGGCCATGAAGCACGCACACACCGCCCGTCACCCTCCTCAAATGACTAACAATACACTTAAATCTATTTAAATCTACCAACCACATGAGAGGAGACAAGTCGTAACAAGGTAAGCGTACTGGAAAGTGTGCTTGGATAAACCAAGATATAGCTTAAACAAAGCATCTAGTTTACACCTAGAAGATTCCATATATTATGAATATCTTGAACTATATCTAGCCCAAACTTTACCATCAACTCAACAATCAAAATTAAATAAAACAAAACATTTACCTTTACACTAAAGTATAGGAGATAGAAATTTTTTAAAATGGCGCGATAGAGAAAGTACCGCAAGGGAACGATGAAAGAATACAATCAAAGTATAAAAAAGCAAAGATTACCCCTTGTACCTTTTGCATAATGAATTAACTAGCAAAAACTTAACAAAATGAATTTTAGCTAAGTAACCCGAAACCAGACGAGCTACTTATGAACAGCTTATCAAGAGCCAACTCGTCTATGTAGCAAAATAGTGAGAAGATTTATAAGTAGAGGTGAAATGCCTAACGAGCCTGGTGATAGCTGGTTGTCCAGAAAATGAATATCAGTTCAGCTTTAAAGATACCAAAAATACAAATAAATCTACTGTATCTTTAAAAGTTAGTCTAAAAAGGTACAGCCTTTTAGAAAAGGATACAACCTTAACTAGAGAGTAAGATTTCACAAAACCATAGTAGGCCTAAAAGCAGCCATCAATTGAGAAAGCGTTAAAGCTCAACAGTAGAACAATACTTAATTTCACCAACAAACTAACTAACTCCTAGATTTACTACTGGACTAATCTATTATAAAATAGAAGCAACAATGTTAATATGAGTAACAAGAAATAATTTCTCCCCTGCATAAGTTTAAGTCAGTATCTGATAATACCCTGACTATTAACAGTAAATAAAAACAACTCAAAAATAAACAATTTATTAACTATACTGTTAACCCAACACAGGAGTGCATCCAGGAAAGATTAAAAGAAGTAAAAGGAACTCGGCAAACATAAACCCCGCCTGTTTACCAAAAACATCACCTCCAGCATTTCCAGTATTGGAGGCACTGCCTGCCCAGTGACAAACGTTAAACGGCCGCGGTATCCTGACCGTGCAAAGGTAGCATAATCATTTGTTCTTTAAATAAGGACTTGTATGAATGGCCACACGAGGGTTTTACTGTCTCTTACTTCCAATCAGTGAAATTGACCTTCCCGTGAAGAGGCGGGAATAGACAAATAAGACGAGAAGACCCTATGGAGCTTTAACTAATTAATTCAAAGAAAATAAACTTAACCACCAAGGAATAACAGTTCTCTTCATGAATTAACAGTTTCGGTTGGGGTGACCTCGGAGAACAAAAAATCCTCCGAGCGATTTTTAAGATTAGACACACAAGTCAAATCAAATTATCGTTTAATTGATCCAAAAACTTGATCAACGGAACAAGTTACCCTAGGGATAACAGCGCAATCCTATTCAAGAGTCCATATCGACAATAGGGTTTACGACCTCGATGTTGGATCAGGACACCCCGATGGTGCAACCGCTATCAAAGGTTCGTTTGTTCAACGATTAAAGTCCTACGTGATCTGAGTTCAGACCGGAGTAATCCAGGTCGGTTTCTATCTATTATGTATTTCTCCCAGTACGAAAGGACAAGAGAAATAAGGCCAACTTCAAAAAAGCGCCTTAAATCAATTAATGATCCTATCTTAATTAACTCTACAACAAAACCTGCCCTAGAAAAGGGCTTAGTTAAGGTGGCAGAGCCCGGTAATTGCGTAAAACTTAAACCTTTATATTCAGAGATTCAAATCCTCTCCTTAACAAAATGTTTATAGTAAACATCTTAACATTAATTATTCCCGTCCTACTAGCCGTAGCGTTCCTCACACTAGTTGAACGAAAAGTCCTAGGTTATATACAATTTCGAAAAGGACCAAACGTTGTAGGCCCATATGGCCTACTTCAACCCATCGCAGACGCAATTAAACTTTTCATCAAAGAACCACTACGACCCGCAACATCCTCAATTTCAATATTTATTCTTGCGCCCATTCTAGCCCTAAGCCTAGCCCTAACCATATGAATCCCTCTACCTATGCCTTATCCTCTTATTAATATAAACCTAGGAGTTTTATTTATATTAGCTATATCAAGCCTAGCCGTATATTCAATCCTATGATCAGGATGAGCCTCCAACTCAAAATATGCACTCATCGGAGCCCTACGAGCAGTAGCACAAACAATTTCATATGAAGTAACACTAGCTATTATCCTCCTATCAGTACTTCTAATAAATGGGTCCTTCACCCTCTCCACATTAATTATTACACAAGAACAAGTCTGACTAATTTTTCCAGCATGACCATTAGCAATAATATGATTCATCTCAACACTAGCGGAAACAAATCGAGCACCATTTGACCTTACCGAAGGAGAATCAGAACTAGTATCGGGCTTTAACGTAGAATACGCAGCAGGCCCATTCGCCCTATTCTTCATAGCAGAATATGCAAACATCATCATAATAAACATCTTTACAACGACCCTATTCTTAGGAGCATTCCATAATCCACTCATACCGGAACTCTACACAATTAACTTCACTATCAAATCACTATTACTTACAATCACCTTTTTATGAATTCGAGCATCCTATCCTCGATTCCGCTACGACCAACTAATGCACCTGCTATGAAAAAGTTTTCTACCTCTAACACTAGCACTATGTATATGGCACGTATCACTACCTATTCTCCTATCAAGCATTCCTCCACAAACATAAGAAATATGTCTGACAAAAGAGTTACTTTGATAGAGTAAATAATAGAGGTTCAAGCCCTCTTGTTTCTAGAACTATAGGAATTGAACCTACTCCTAAGAATCCAAAACTCTCCGTGCTCCCAATTACACCAAATTCTAACAGTAAGGTCAGCTAATTAAGCTATCGGGCCCATACCCCGAAAATGTTGGTTTATATCCTTCCCGTACTAATAAATCCAATCATCTTCATTATTATCTTAATAACCGTCCTACTTGGAACTATTATCGTTATAATCAGCTCCCATTGATTACTTATCTGAATCGGATTTGAAATAAACATGCTTGCCATCATTCCTATCATAATAAATAAACACAATCCACGAGCTACAGAAGCATCAACTAAATATTTCCTCACTCAATCAACGGCCTCAATATTACTAATAATAGCCGTCATTATTAACCTAATCTTTTCAGGTCAATGAACCGTAACAAAACTATTTAATCCAATGGCCTCCATGCTAATAACGATAGCCCTAGCTATAAAACTAGGAATAGCTCCATTTCACTTTTGAGTCCCAGAAGTAACGCAAGGCATTCCCTTATCTTCCGGCCTAATCCTACTCACATGGCAAAAACTAGCGCCAATATCTGTACTCTACCAAATTTCCCCATCCATTAACCTAAACTTAATTCTAACCCTATCCATTCTATCAATTATAATTGGAGGCTGAGGAGGACTAAACCAAACTCAACTACGAAAAATTATAGCCTACTCATCAATTGCTCACATAGGCTGAATAACAGCAGTACTTCTCTATAACCCCACTATAATATTACTAAACTTGATCATTTATATCATTATAACTTCAACTATATTCATATTATTTATAGCTAATTCAACCACAACCACCCTATCGTTATCCCACACATGAAATAAAATACCCATTATAACAATTCTAGTCCTTGTTACCCTAATATCAATAGGAGGACTCCCCCCATTATCAGGATTTATACCAAAATGAATAATTATTCAAGAAATAACAAAAAATGACAGCATTATTCTACCAACTCTAATAGCAATTACAGCACTACTAAATTTATACTTCTACATACGACTCACATACTCCACCGCACTCACAATATTTCCCTCTACAAACAATATAAAAATAAAATGACAATTTTCTTCTATAAAACAAATAACTCTCCTACCAACAATAATTACACTATCTACCATATTATTACCACTTACGCCAATCCTATCTATTCTAGAATAGGAATTTAGGTTACACAGACCAAGAGCCTTCAAAGCCCTAAGCAAGTACAATTTACTTAATTCCTGATAAGGACTGCAAGACTATACCTTACATCAATTGAATGCAAATCAAACACTTTAATTAAGCTAAGTCCTCACTAGATTGGTGGGCTCCACCCCCACGAAATTTTAGTTAACAGCTAAATACCCTAACACACTGGCTTCAATCTACTTCTCCCGCCGCGAAAAAAAAAAGGCGGGAGAAGCCCCGGCAGAGTTGAAGCTGCTTCTCTGAATTTGCAATTCAATATGTTAATTCACCACGAGGCCTGGCAAAAAGAGGAGTTAAACCTCTGTCTTTAGATTTACAGTCTAATGCTTTACTCAGCCATTTTACCTATGTTCATCAACCGCTGACTATTCTCAACCAACCATAAAGATATCGGCACTCTGTACCTCCTATTTGGTGCCTGAGCCGGTATAGTAGGAACTGCCCTAAGCTTACTAATTCGTGCCGAATTAGGCCAACCCGGAACCCTACTCGGAGACGACCAGATTTATAATGTAGTCGTAACCGCACATGCGTTTGTAATAATCTTCTTTATAGTAATGCCTATCATAATTGGGGGATTTGGCAACTGACTAGTCCCTCTAATAATTGGCGCCCCTGACATAGCATTTCCCCGAATAAATAATATAAGCTTCTGACTTCTTCCCCCTTCTTTCCTGCTACTTCTAGCATCTTCCATAGTTGAGGCAGGAGCAGGAACAGGCTGAACTGTATACCCTCCTCTAGCAGGTAATTTAGCCCACGCAGGAGCCTCAGTAGACTTAACCATTTTTTCCCTTCACCTAGCAGGTGTTTCATCAATTTTAGGAGCTATTAATTTTATTACAACAATTATTAATATAAAACCCCCCGCAATATCACAATATCAAACGCCTCTATTTGTATGATCTGTCCTAATTACGGCTGTCCTCCTACTCCTTTCACTTCCCGTACTAGCTGCCGGCATTACAATGCTTCTAACAGACCGAAATCTAAACACAACTTTCTTTGACCCAGCAGGAGGAGGAGACCCAATTCTATATCAACACCTATTTTGATTCTTTGGACACCCCGAAGTATACATCCTTATTTTACCCGGATTTGGAATAATTTCTCACATTGTCACTTACTATTCAGGAAAAAAAGAACCATTTGGGTATATAGGAATGGTATGAGCTATAATATCCATCGGGTTCCTAGGATTTATTGTATGAGCCCATCATATATTTACAGTCGGAATAGACGTTGACACACGAGCCTACTTCACATCAGCTACCATAATCATTGCCATTCCAACTGGAGTAAAAGTTTTCAGTTGACTAGCTACGCTTCACGGAGGCAACATTAAATGATCCCCCGCTATAATATGAGCACTAGGTTTCATTTTCCTTTTCACAGTTGGAGGTCTAACTGGAATTGTCCTAGCCAACTCTTCCCTTGACATCGTTCTCCACGACACATATTATGTAGTTGCACACTTCCACTACGTTCTATCAATAGGGGCTGTATTTGCCATTATAGGAGGATTCGTGCACTGATTCCCACTATTCTCAGGATATACCCTCAATGATACATGAGCCAAAATTCACTTTGCAATTATATTTGTAGGCGTAAACATAACTTTCTTCCCACAACACTTCCTAGGACTGTCCGGCATGCCACGACGATACTCTGACTATCCAGACGCATACACAATATGAAATACTATTTCATCTATAGGTTCATTTATTTCACTTACAGCAGTAATACTAATAATTTTCATTATCTGAGAGGCATTCGCATCTAAACGAGAAGTCCTAACTGTAGATCTTACCACAACAAACCTAGAGTGACTAAACGGATGCCCTCCTCCATATCACACATTTGAAGAACCCACATATGTTAACCTAAAATAAGAAAGGAAGGAATCGAACCCCCTATTACTGGTTTCAAGCCAACACCATAACCACTATGTCTTTCTCAATAAAATAAGATGTTAGTAAAACATTACATAGCCTTGTCAAGGCTAAATTACAGGTGAAAACCCCGTACATCTTGCATGGCTTATCCCATACAACTAGGATTTCAAGATGCAACATCACCCATTATAGAAGAGCTACTACACTTTCATGACCATACATTAATGATCGTATTCCTAATTAGCTCCCTAGTACTCTACATTATTTCACTAATGTTAACAACAAAATTAACACATACTAGCACGATAGACGCGCAAGAAGTAGAAACAATCTGAACCATCCTACCAGCTATTATTTTAATTTTAATCGCTCTTCCATCTTTACGTATTCTATACATAATAGATGAAATTAACAATCCGTCTCTCACAGTAAAAACCATAGGACATCAGTGATACTGAAGCTACGAATATACAGACTATGAAGACTTGAGCTTTGATTCCTATATAATCCCAACATCAGAACTTAAACCAGGAGAACTACGACTGCTAGAAGTTGATAATCGAGTTGTTCTACCTATAGAAATAACAATTCGAATACTAATCTCCTCTGAAGATGTACTACACTCATGAGCCGTACCTTCCCTGGGATTAAAAACAGACGCTATTCCAGGTCGCCTAAATCAAACAACCCTTATATCAACCCGACCAGGCCTATACTACGGACAATGCTCAGAAATCTGCGGATCAAACCATAGCTTTATACCAATCGTTCTTGAACTAGTCCCACTGAAATATTTTGAAAAATGATCCGCATCAATACTATAAGATCATCAAGAAGCTAGACAAGCATTAACCTTTTAAGTTAAAGACCGAGGGCATAATACCCTCCTTGATGACATGCCACAACTAGACACATCAACATGACTCACCATAATCTTATCAATATTTCTAGTTCTTTTCATTATTTTTCAACTAAAAATTTCAAAACATAACTTTTATTACAACCCAGAACCAACACTAACAAAAACACTAAAACAAACTACCCCTTGAGAAACAAAATGAACGAAAATTTATTTGCCTCTTTCATTACCCCTATAATATTAGGCCTTCCTATCGTCACTCTCATCGTTCTATTCCCTAGCCTATTATTTCCAACATCAAATCGCCTAGTAAATAACCGTCTCATCTCTCTACAACAATGAATACTTCAACTTGTATCAAAACAAATAATAAGCATTCACAATCCTAAAGGACAAACATGAGCACTTATATTAATATCCCTAATTCTATTTATTGGATCAACAAATCTACTAGGTCTACTACCCCACTCCTTCACACCAACTACACAACTATCAATAAACCTAGGCATGGCTATTCCCCTATGAGCAGGAGCTGTAATTACGGGCTTTCGCAACAAAACCAAAGCATCACTCGCCCATTTTTTACCACAAGGAACACCAACCCCTTTAATCCCCATACTAGTAATCATCGAAACCATCAGTTTATTTATTCAACCAGTAGCCCTTGCAGTACGACTAACAGCTAACATTACAGCAGGACATCTACTGATTCACTTGATTGGAGGAGCTACACTAGCACTAATGAGTATTAGCACTACAACAGCACTTATCACATTTATTATTTTAATTTTACTAACAATCCTCGAATTCGCAGTAGCTATAATTCAAGCCTATGTATTTACCCTTTTAGTTAGCCTATACCTACACGATAACACATAATGACACACCAAACTCACGCTTACCACATAGTAAACCCTAGCCCCTGACCTCTTACAGGAGCACTATCCGCTCTCCTAATAACATCCGGCCTAATTATATGATTTCACTTTAACTCAACAATTCTTCTTATACTTGGCCTAACAACAAATATACTCACTATATATCAATGATGACGAGACGTGATTCGAGAAAGCACCTTCCAAGGCCACCATACCCCAAATGTCCAAAAAGGCCTACGCTACGGAATAATTCTTTTTATTATTTCAGAAGTTTTATTCTTCACCGGATTTTTCTGAGCATTTTACCACTCAAGCCTTGCTCCTACACCCGAACTAGGTGGCTGCTGACCTCCAACAGGCATTCACCCACTTAATCCTTTAGAAGTCCCACTACTCAACACCTCCGTCCTTCTAGCCTCAGGAGTATCTATTACCTGAGCCCATCACAGCCTCATAGAAGGTAACCGTAACCAGATGCTTCAAGCCTTATTTATTACTATTGCATTAGGCGTTTACTTCACATTACTCCAAGCCTCAGAATATTATGAAGCACCCTTTACTATCTCAGACGGCGTTTATGGCTCAACTTTCTTTGTAGCAACAGGCTTCCACGGTCTTCACGTTATCATCGGATCTACTTTCCTAATTGTTTGCTTTTTCCGACAACTAAAATTTCACTTCACCTCTAACCACCATTTTGGCTTTGAAGCAGCTGCTTGATACTGACATTTCGTAGATGTCGTATGACTTTTCCTCTACGTTTCTATCTATTGATGAGGTTCATATTCTTTTAGTATTAACTAGTACAACTGACTTCCAATCAGTTAGTTTCGGTCTAACCCGGAAAAGAATAATAAACTTAATATTAGCCCTTATAACTAACCTCACACTGGCTACGCTACTTGTTACTATCGCATTCTGACTACCTCAACTAAACACATACTCAGAAAAAACAAGTCCATACGAATGTGGGTTTGACCCTATAGGATCTGCCCGCCTCCCCTTCTCCATAAAATTTTTCCTGGTAGCTATTACATTTCTTCTATTTGACCTAGAAATCGCTCTACTCCTACCACTTCCATGAGCTTCACAAACAACAAACCTAAACACAATACTTACCATGGCCCTTTTTTTAATTTTCCTACTAGCCATTAGCCTAGCCTATGAATGAACCCAAAAAGGACTTGAATGAACTGAATATGGTATTTAGTTTAAAATAAAATAAATGATTTCGACTCATTAGATTATGATTTAATTCATAATTACCAAATGTCCCTCGTGCATATAAATATTATAGTAGCATTCATAGTATCTCTTACAGGATTATTAATATACCGATCCCATCTGATATCATCCCTCCTATGCCTAGAGGGCATAATACTATCCCTATTTATTATAGCTACCCTAATAATTCTAAACTCACATTTTACTCTAGCCAGCATAATACCTATTATTTTACTAGTATTTGCAGCCTGTGAAGCGGCACTAGGCTTATCCTTACTAGTTATAGTATCAAACACATACGGAACCGACTATGTGCAAAATCTAAACCTGTTACAATGCTAAAATATATTATTCCCACAATAATACTTATACCCTTAACCTGACTATCAAAATTCAACATAATTTGGATTAACTCAACAATACACAGTCTAATAATTAGCTTCACAAGCCTACTTCTCATAAATCAATTTGGTGATAATAGTCTCAACTTCTCATTAATTTTTTTCTCTGACTCCCTATCTACACCATTACTAATTTTAACCATGTGGCTCCTTCCTCTAATACTAATAGCTAGCCAACACCATCTGCTAAAAGAAAACCTAACCCGAAAAAAATTATTCATTACTATACTAGTTCTACTTCAATTATTTCTAATTATAACATTCACTGCCATAGAACTAATCTTCTTCTATATCTTATTTGAAGCAACACTAGTTCCAACACTTATTATCATTACTCGATGAGGAAGTCAAACAGAACGCTTAAACGCTGGCCTCTACTTCCTATTTTATACACTAGCAGGATCCCTACCCCTACTAGTAGCACTGATCTACATCCAAAATACAGTAGGATCCTTAAATTTCTTAATTCTCCAATTCTGAACACAACCAATATCAAATTCTTGATCTAACATTTTTATATGACTAGCATGCATAATAGCCTTCATAGTTAAAATACCACTATACGGCCTCCATCTTTGACTCCCCAAAGCACATGTAGAGGCCCCTATTGCCGGCTCCATGGTCCTTGCAGCAATCCTACTAAAACTAGGAGGATACGGCATGCTACGAGTTACACTACTCTTAAACCCAATAACTGACCTTATAGCATACCCATTCATTATACTATCCCTATGAGGTATAATTATAACTAGTTCAATCTGCCTTCGCCAAACAGATCTAAAATCACTCATTGCATACTCCTCCGTTAGCCACATAGCACTTGTCATTGTAGCTATTCTTATTCAAACACCTTGAAGTTACATAGGAGCTACTGCCTTAATGATCGCCCATGGCCTTACATCCTCTATACTTTTCTGCCTAGCAAACTCCAACTACGAACGAGTTCACAGCCGGACAATAATCTTAGCCCGCGGCTTACAAACATTTCTTCCACTAATAGCAACCTGATGACTTCTAGCAAGCCTAACTAATCTAGCCCTACCCCCAACAATTAACTTAATTGGAGAATTATTCGTAGTTATATCAACTTTCTCGTGATCTAACATTACAATCATCCTAATAGGATTAAATATAGTAATTACCGCCCTATATTCCCTTTACATACTAATTATAACACAACGAGGTAAATACACTCACCACATCAATAATATTTCACCCTCTTTCACACGAGAAAATAGCCTTATATCCCTACACATACTACCTCTACTGCTCCTATCCCTAAATCCAAAAATTATCCTGGGTCCCCTTTACTGTAAATATAGTTTAAAGAAAAACTTTAGATTGTGAATCTAACAACAGAAGCTCACTACCTTCTTATTTACCGAAAAAGAATGCACGAACTGCTAATTCTGCGCTTCCCTGTCTAATAACATGGCTTTTTCAAACTTTTAAAGGATAGCAGTTATCCGTTGGCCTTAGGAGTCAAAAAATTGGTGCAACTCCAAATAAAAGTAATAAACATATTCTCCTCCTTTACACTAGTTACACTCCTTCTATTAACTGTACCTATTATAATAACAAACTTTAACATCTATAAAACCTCCAACTACCCAATGTATGTAAAAACAACTATTTCCTGCGCCTTCCTTACCAGCATAATCCCCACAATAATATTTATTCACACAGGACAAGAAATAATCATTTCAAACTGACACTGATTGACTATTCAAACCCTTAAACTATCTCTCAGCTTTAAAATAGATTACTTCTCAATAATATTCGTTCCAGTAGCACTATTTGTCACATGGTCTATCATGGAATTCTCCATATGATACATACACTCAGACCCTTACATCAACCAATTCTTTAAGTATCTACTCCTTTTCCTCATTACAATACTTATTCTCGTCACCGCAAACAACCTATTTCAATTGTTTATCGGCTGAGAAGGAGTCGGAATCATGTCATTCCTACTCATCGGATGATGATACGGACGAGCAGATGCAAATACAGCAGCCCTACAAGCAATCCTGTACAACCGCATTGGCGATATTGGGTTTATTCTAGCAATAGCATGATTTCTAGCCAATCTTAACACTTGAGATTTTCAACAAATTTTTCTACTTAATCCAGATAACTCCAACCTTCCCCTATTAGGCCTTACACTAGCTGCAACCGGAAAATCCGCACAATTCGGCCTACACCCGTGACTACCTTCCGCGATAGAAGGCCCTACTCCTGTCTCAGCACTACTTCACTCAAGCACAATAGTAGTAGCAGGCATTTTCCTATTAATCCGCTTCTACCCACTGACAGAAAATAACAAATTTGCCCAATCCATTATATTATGCTTAGGGGCTATCACTACACTGTTTACAGCAATATGCGCTCTAACTCAAAACGACATCAAGAAAATCGTTGCCTTCTCCACATCAAGTCAATTAGGTCTCATAATAGTAACCATCGGTATTAACCAACCCTACTTAGCATTTCTCCACATTTGCACCCACGCCTTCTTCAAAGCTATACTATTTATATGCTCCGGCTCCATTATCCACAGCCTAAACGACGAACAGGACATTCGAAAAATAGGAGGATTATTTAAAGCCATACCATTCACCACAACAGCCCTAATTATTGGCAGCCTCGCACTAACAGGAATACCTTTCCTCACCGGATTTTACTCCAAAGACCTAATTATTGAAGCCGCCAACACGTCATATACCAACGCCTGAGCCCTCCTAATAACACTAATTGCCACTTCTTTCACAGCCATCTACAGCACTCGCATCATCTTCTTTGCACTCTTAGGACAACCCCGATTTCCAGCCCTAATTATTATTAATGAGAATAACCCTTTCTTAATCAACTCAATTAAACGCCTACTAATCGGAAGCCTCTTTGCAGGATTTATTATTTCTAACAACATTCCCCCAACAACAGTTCCTCAAATAACTATGCCTTATTACCTAAAAATAATAGCTATAGCAGTAACAATCCTAGGCTTTATCCTAGCACTAGAAATCAGCAACACAACCTATAACCTAAAATTTAATTACCCATCAAATGTTTTTAAATTTTCTAACCTTCTAGGATATTACCCCACAATCATGCACCGCCTAACCCCCTATGCAAACCTAACAATAAGCCAAAAATCAGCATCCTCCCTCCTAGACCTAATCTGGCTAGAAAATATTTTACCAAAAACTACCTCACTAATTCAGATAAAAATATCCACCATAGTTACAAACCAAAAAGGCTTGATTAAACTATATTTTCTTTCTTTCCTAATTACAATCCTTGTAAGCATACTCCTATTTAATTTCCACGAGTAATTTCCATAATTACTACAACACCAATCAACAAAGACCATCCAGTTACAATAACTAATCAAGTACCATAACTATATAAAGCCGCAATTCCCATAGCCTCCTCACTAAAAAATCCAGAATCTCCCGTATCATAAATGACTCAATCCCCCAAACCATTAAATTTAAACACAATCTCTACTTCTTTATCTTTTAATACATAATAAACTATTAAAAACTCCATTAACAAACCAGTAATAAAAGCCCCCAAAACAACCTTATTAGAAACCCAAACCTCAGGATACTGCTCAGTAGCCATAGCCGTTGTATAACCAAAAACCACCATCATACCCCCCAAATAGATTAAAAAAACTATTAAACCTAAAAAAGACCCACCAAAATTTAATACAATACCACAACCAACCCCACCACTCACAATCAACCCTACTCCCCCATAAATAGGTGAAGGCTTTGAAGAAAACCCTACAAAACCAATCACAAAAACGATACTCAAAATAAATACAATATATGTTATCATTATTCTCGCATGGAATCTAACCATGACTAATGATATGAAAAACCATCGTTGTCATTCAACTACAAGAACACTAATGATCAACATCCGAAAAACCCACCCACTTATAAAAATCGTAAATAACGCATTTATTGATCTCCCAGCCCCATCAAACATCTCATCATGATGAAACTTCGGCTCCCTCCTGGGCATCTGCCTAATCCTACAAATTCTAACAGGCCTATTTCTAGCAATACACTACACAGCTGACACAGCAACAGCATTCCACTCTGTTACCCACATCTGCCGAGACGTCAACTATGGCTGAATTATCCGATACATACATGCAAACGGAGCATCCATATTCTTTATCTGCCTATTCATACACGTAGGACGAGGCCTCTATTACGGATCCTATACATTCCTAGAAACATGAAACATTGGAGTTATTCTTCTATTCGCAACAATAGCCACAGCATTCATAGGATATGTCCTACCATGAGGACAAATATCTTTCTGAGGAGCAACAGTCATCACCAATCTCCTTTCAGCAATCCCATATATCGGCACAGACCTAGTAGAATGAATCTGAGGGGGTTTTTCAGTAGATAAAGCAACCCTCACCCGATTCTTCGCCTTCCACTTCATCCTCCCATTTATTATCGCAGCCCTCGCTATAGTCCACCTACTTTTTCTTCACGAAACAGGATCTAACAACCCCACAGGAATCCCATCAGATTCAGACAAAATCCCATTCCACCCCTACTACACCATTAAAGACATTCTAGGCGCCCTACTACTTATTCTAATCCTCATACTTCTAGTCCTATTTTCACCAGACCTGCTTGGAGACCCAGACAACTACACACCAGCAAACCCACTTAACACACCTCCACATATTAAACCCGAATGATACTTCCTATTCGCATACGCAATCCTCCGATCAATTCCTAATAAACTAGGAGGAGTCCTAGCCCTAGTCCTATCAATCCTAATCCTAGTCCTCATACCCTTGCTCCACACATCTAAACAACGAAGCATAATATTCCGGCCAATTAGCCAATGCCTATTCTGAGTTCTAGTAGCAGACCTACTAACACTCACATGAATTGGAGGACAACCAGTTGAATATCCATATATTACAATTGGCCAACTAGCATCAATCATATATTTTCTTCTTATTCTAGTACTAATACCAGTAGCCAGTACTATTGAAAATAACCTCCTAAAGTGAAAATAAGTCTTTGTAGTATACTAAATACACTGGTCTTGTAAACCAGAGAAGGAGAACAGACAACCTCCCTAAGACTCAAGGAAGAAGCTATTGCCCCACTATCAACACCCAAAGCTGAAGTTCTATTTAAACTATTCCCTGAAATACTATCAATATATCTTCCTAAATCTAAAGAGCAATATCAGCATTAAATTCACCTAAACTTTTAAAAAATCAATACAAACCTAGCACTCTACAGCCCACAAATTTTTTCACACGTAAGGGTATCACACTAAATGGGGGGGGGGGCATTGTATTAATGTAATACAGACATTATATGTATAATAGTACATTAAATGATTGTCCTCATGCATATAAGCAAGTACATTATATATATTAACAGGACATAGTACATTGAGTTATTTATCGTACATAGCACATTAAAGTCAAATCCATTCTCGTCAACATGCATATCCCGTCCCTTAGATCACGAGCTTAATCACCATGCCGCGTGAAACCATCAACCCGCTTGGCAAGGATCCTTTTTCTTGCTCCGGGCCCATTAATTGTGGGGGTCGCTACTTAATGAACTTTATCAGACATCTGGTTCTTTCTTCAGGGCCATCTCATCTAAAACCGTCCATTCTTTCCTCTTAAATAAGACATCTCGATGGACTAATGACTAATCAGCCCATGCTCACACATAACTGTGCTGTCATACATTTGGTATTTTTTAATTTTCGGGGTTGCTTGGACTCAGCTATGGCCGTCAAAGGCCCCGACCCGGAGCATAAATTGTAGCTGGACTTAACTGCATCTTGAGCACCAGCATAATGGTAAGCATGGATATGAGATTAGCTGAAGAATAGACCCACAGTTAACCAAAGCATGGACATGACAGTCAATGGTAACAGGACATACCAATAAATGCACTACACCAATTCTGCTATTATTTCCCCCCCCTACTTTTTTTCCCCCTCCTAAATATCTACCACCACTTTCAACACATTTTTTCCTAAGTATTTTATTTAATAATTACATTTTTTGATACTAAACAAGCACTTCAATCAAAGTCAATATATAAGTGCCTGTACTCAATACAACA